GTCAACGAAGGTACTACTGTAAAAAAATTAAAACCCCGAGCTCGAGGACGCGGTTATCCGATCAAACGACCTAGTTGTCATATAACCATTGTGTTGAAAGATATATCCTTAGCTGAAGAATACGATTATAATTATCTAGATAATTAAATAGAATTAATATTTTTAATAAAAAATGGATCTTATGGTAAAAAAAAGGATGTATATAAATAAGTATACGGATATGTCGTATCATGATATGTATAGTAGTGAGGGAGCATGGGACAAAAAATAAATCCACTTGGTTTCAGACTTGGTACAATCCAAAGTCATCATTCCCTTTGGTTTACACAAGCAAAAAACTATTCTGAAGGTCTACAAGAAGATAAAAAAATACGGGATTTGATCAAAAATTATGTACAAAAAAATATGAGAATAGCTTCTAGTGTCGAGGGAATTGCACATATAGAGATTCAAAAAAGAATCGATCTGATTCAAATCATAATCTATATGGGATTCCCGAAGTTATTAATAGAAGGTAAATCGCGAAGACTCGAAGAATTACAGATGAATGTACAAAAAGATTTAAATTGTGTAAACCGTAAACTCAACATTGCTATTACAAGAATTGCAAAACCTTATGGAAACCCTAACATTCTTGCAGAATTTATAGCTGGACAATTAAAAAATAGAGTTTCATTTCGTAAGGCGATGAAAAAAGCTATTGAATTGACTGAACAGGCGGATACAAAAGGAATTCAAATACAAATTGCCGGTCGTATTGACGGAAAAGAAATTGCACGTGTTGAATGGATCCGAGAAGGTAGGGTTCCCCTACAAACGATTCGAGCAAAAATGGATTATTGTTCCTATCCAGTTCGAACTATCTATGGGGTATTAGGTATCAAAATTTGGATATTTGTAGACGAAGCATAATAAACCCTCAGTTTCGTTTCTATTCTATCTACTGGTAATGGTTAAAGAAAAAACTATTTTATTCTTTGTCTAATCAAACCAATCAAAAAGTAAAACTTCGGCAATTCTATAGGGTTGAATAAAAATTAGATTAACCATTTGATATAATTGCTATGCTTAGTGTGTGACTCGTTGATTTTTTTAAGGTTAAAAAAAAAAAAAGACTAATCCATAGCATAGTATCAACTAAGAACTATAGAACTAATAACCAACTCATCGCTTCGCATTATCTGGATCATAAAGAAACAGTTAAGATAGGATCTATTGGTCATATCATTGTAGCAACTGAAATCTTTTTTTGCATAAACAGAAAAACAAATCGGATTATTGAGTTTGAGTTGTAAAGCACAATTTCCAAGGATGTGGATAAGTGGAATGGTGAGAGAAAGAGAGATAAAATAGCAATGATATATGATTCCAATATAATATGTAAGGTCTCTAAATAATCTCAGAAAAACAATGTATCTAATAAAGCATCAATATTGAGATTCATCCCTAATTTGTTGATAGAACAACAAAAAGAGCTTCGAGCCAAGAAAGATTAAGAGGATTGACTCAAGAATAAAGTACACGAAGAGCTCCATTGTCAAATTCAGACCTAACCATTAATAGAGAAGCGATGGGAACGACGGAACCCATGAATGCAGAAGATTCTATTGAACATGAATCCTAATGATTCATTGGGTGGGATGGCGGAACGAACCAGGAACCTTTTCATTAATTAGGAAAAGTCATAGGCTAACCCAACAACTGAACTAGATATTGAAAGAGTAAATATTCGCCCGCGAAAAATGGATATCTTGCTTAACTATTTAGCAATCTTTTCTTTTGATTCGCGAGGAGCTGGATGAGAAGAAACTCTCATGTCCAGTTCTGGAGTAGAGATGGAATTGCGGAACACCCATCAACTATAACCCCAAAAGAACCAGATTTCGTAAACAACATCGAGGAAGAATGAAGGGAATTTCTTATCGAGGTAATAGTCTTTGTTTCGGTAGATACGCTCTTCAGGCACTTGAACCTACTTGGATCACATCTAGACAAATAGAAGCGGGGAGACGAGCAATGACACGAAATGTACGTCGTGGTGGAAAAATATGGGTACGTATATTTCCAGATAAACCAGTTACAGTAAGACCTGCAGAAACACGTATGGGGTCGGGTAAAGGATCCCCCGAATATTGGGTAGCTGTCGTTAAACCGGGTAGAATACTTTATGAAATAGGGGGAGTAGCAGAAAATGTAGCCAGAAAAGCTATTCAAATAGCAGCATCCAAAATGCCTATACAAACTCAATTTATTCTTTCGGAATAGAAATGTAAAATGAAAGGCAAGAAGTCTTTCCTTTGGACTAACAAAAAACAATTGCGGGTTTCTTTTTTGGACAAAGAATATTTCTTTTTTTTTTTTTTCTGCGCTGCGCCCCTTTTGCATTTTAAAAATAGATTAAAAAATGATATGATCCAACCCCAGACCCTTTTGAATGTAGCGGACAACAGCGGGGCGCGAAAATTGATGTGTATTCGAATCATAGGAGCTAGTAATCGCCGCTATGCTCATATTGGTGACATTATTGTTGCTGTGATCAAAGAAGCAGTACCAAATATGCCTTTAGAAAGATCCGAAGTGATAAGAGCTGTAATTGTACGTACTTGTAAAGAACTCAAACGTGATAACGGTATGATAATACGATATGATGACAATGCTGCAGTTGTCATTGATCAAGAAGGAAATCCTAAAGGAACGAGAATTTTTGGTGCGATTGCACGAGAATTGAGACAGTTAAATTTTACTAAAATAGTTTCATTAGCCCCTGAGGTATTATAAAACGAAATCGGGATATAGTTATAGTCAAATTTACTTGAATGAAATCGATTAATTATTATTAGATTATGTCTCACGTATATACCTTTAATAATTTTTTAAAAGCATGTTTATTATATCCAAATTTTGAGAAACCACTAATTTTAGTTCATCATGGGTAGAGACACTATTGCTGATATAATAACTTCTATACGAAATGCTGACATGCATAGAAAAGGAACAGTTCGAATAGCATCTACTAACATCACTGAAAACATTGTTAAAATACTTTTACGAGAAGGTTTTATCCAAAATGTGAGGAAACATCGGGAAAACAAAAAATATTTTTTGGTTTTAACCCTGCAACATAGAAGAAATAGTAAAGGACGATATAGAACTGTTTTAAATTTAAAAAGGATAAGCCGACCTGGTCTACGAATCTATTCTAACTACCAACGCATTCCTAGAATTTTAGGTGGGATGGGAATTGTAATCCTTTCTACTTCTCAAGGTATAATGACAGACCGAGAGGCTCGACTAGAAAGAATCGGCGGAGAAATTTTGTGTTATATATGGTAATCCTTCTAATATCCGAATTAGATAGGAAACTTCCTATTTGTGAAAAAAAAAAGCGAAAGGACGGGTTGTCTAATATCACTCCTCCTTCATTAGTTGATACACCAAGGAGGTTTTACCTCAAATGAAAGAACAAAAGTGGGTTCATGAAGGTTTAATTATTGAATCACTTCCCAATGGTATGTTCCGGGTTCGTTTAGATAATGACGACCTAATTCTAGGTTATGTTTCAGGAAGGATCCGGCGTAGTTTTATACGGATCCTACCAGGAGATAGAGTAAAAATTGAAGTAAGTCGCTATGATTCAACTAGAGGCCGTATAATTTATAGAATTCGCAATAAGGATTCGAAGGATTCGATCGATTAGATGGTTTTTTATTTGACCCTTCAACATTATTTTCGGGAGGATACAATTCCAGATTGCAAATTTCAAGAAACTTAGTTTCTTCCAAGAATCAATGAATCAAGTCATAATTAAGGTAAGGAATGAAAAATATGAAAATAAGAGCCTCCGTTCGTAAAATTTGTGAAAACTGTCGACTGATCCGCAGGCGAGGACGAATTATAGTAATTTGTTCCAACCCGAGACATAAGCAAAGACAAGGCTAATCTTTCGAAAATAACTCTCTAAAGAACCCTAAGGACAAATAAAGGATTCGTTTTGACATGAAATGGATATATCCATATACCTCTGACTCATATTTATGAGATGATAAAATATGGCAAAACCTATACTAAAAATTGGTTCACGCAAAACCGGACGTCTTAGCTCACGTAAGAGTGGACGCAGAATTCCAAAGGGAGTTATTCATGTTCAAGCAAGTTTCAACAATACCATTGTGACTGTTACAGATGTAAGGGGTCGGGTGGTTTCTTGGTCCTCGGCTGGTACTTGTGGATTCAGGGGTACAAGAAGAGGAACACCATTTGCTGCTCAAACCGCAGCAGGAAATGCTATGCGTACAGCAGTGGATCAAGGTATGCAACGAGCAGAAGTTATGATAAAAGGTCCCGGTCTTGGAAGAGATGCAGCATTACGAGCTATTCGTAGAAGCGGTATACTATTAAGTTTCGTACGAGATGTAACCCCGATGTCACATAATGGCTGTAGACCCCCGAAAAAAAGGCGTGTGTAGAACTAAACACTGAAGAGATTTCAAGAGAAATAAATGATTCAATGATCAAATCAAATAATATTACTATGGTTCGAGAGAAAGTCACAGTATCTACTCGGACACTACAGTGGAAGTGTGTTGAATCAAGAGCGGATAGTAAGCGTCTTTATTATGGACGTTTTATTCTGTCTCCGCTTCGGAAGGGTCAAGCCGATACAATAGGTATTGCAATGCGAAGAGCTTTGCTTGGCGAAATAGAAGGAACATGTATCACACGTGCAAAATCTGAGAAAATACCACACGAATATTCTACCCTAATAGGGATTCAAGAAGCAGTACAGGAAATTTTAATGAATTTGAAAGAAGTTGTATTGAGAAGTAATCTGTATGGAATTCGCAACGCGTCTATCTGTGTCAGGGGTCCTGGCTCTGTAACTGCTCAAGATATCATCTTACCACCTTCTGTAGAAATCGTTGATAATACACAGCATATAGTGACCTTGACAGAACCAATTGATTTGTGTATTGGATTACAAATTGAAAGGAATCGAGGAT